ATAAATTGACAAAGTAATATGTCCATTTTTTCATCAAAAGGGGCTTCCCGTTTGAAGCAAGAATTGATTTTCCTTTATACCTAACATAATGCATGAAAGGATCCTTCGGCAGCCATAGATTGTCCTGAAAAGCCTTAGCAAAGACTTGTACAAGATGTTCTATTTTTCCATAGAAATATATTCGTTCAAGAAGGGTTCCAGAAGATGTTGAGCGTAAATGAGAAGATTGGTTACGGAGAAAGACGAAGATGGATTCGTATTCACATATATGAGAATTATATAGGAAGAAGAATAATCTTTTATTTCTTTTTGAAAAAGAAAAACTGGCTTTATTTGGAGTATTCAAATTACGACACTCGTGAAGAAAGAATCGTAATAAATGCAAAGAAGAAGCATCTTCTACCCAGTAGCGAAGAGTTTGAACCAAGATTTCCAGATGGACTGGGTAGGGTATTAGTATCTCTAACACATAAATTAAATGTGAAAATTTGTCCTCTAAAAAAGGAAATATTGAATGAATTGATCGTAAATTATGAGATTTGACTATCCCTTTCCTTTCTAGGGAAGATATTAATCGTAAGAAAAACGGAATTTCCACAATGACTGCAAAGCCCTCGGATATTATTTGAGAATACAAATTCTTGTTGCGCCCCAAAAATATATTTTGGTTAGAATCATTAGCAGAAAGAATCAAAGGATTCTGTTGATACTGATACATTTGAGAAATTAAACGTTTCACAATTCGTAAGCTGGATTTATTGTCATACCCCACATTTTCTAACAAAATCGATCTATTTAAACCATGATCATGAGCAAGTGCATAAATATACTCCTGAAAGATAAGTGGATATAAGAAGTAGTGTTGTTGAGATCTATTTAGCTCTAAATATTTTTGGAATTCCTCCATTTGAAATTCTAGTTGAACTAAGGATAGAAGATTTGGGGGGTTATCAAATGATACATAGTGCGATACAGCCAAAACAAGGCATTTTATAGTAAAAAGTAAAAAACGAATAGATACCTCGGGTATAGGTAAACTTATCAACAGATTCTCTATCCTCTCTTTTCCATTTAAATTAATTGGTTTATGTTCGTTATAGAATAACAAGACGGTTAAAAATCCTTTCTTTTTTCAACCCAATCGCTCTTTTGATTTTGGAATTTTTTTATCAATATACTGTTTCTTCTACACACCCGTTTCCATTCCATAATGGAAAATGTCAATAGTTAGGATTCATTAAAAAAATAAAGAATCCACTCATGGGAGAAGCCCGTCCCGTATCAGGCACTAATATATTTTTAACGTCTAATTAGATCGGGTAATCATTCAAATAAAGAACAGAAGCTCGTTGCTTTTTCCCTCTAATCAATTAATTGAAGCCATAGAACTCTATCTCTATCCATTTATTCATTCGACCCAACTTGAAATTGAATTCATTTTGCTCCGTTTCAAAAAAAAAAAAGGGGTTTGTACCGATTCGGAAAGAATAACATATTATCAGAACTCCTCGTTGATACGACATGCTATTTTTTCCATTCATTCCCTTTCAGGATCAGTCGTGGTCTTCCAAACTTTACCAATGGTATGGACGAATCCTTCGCTTCATCCAAATGTGTAAAAGATCCTAGCCGCACTTAAAAGCCGAGTACTCTACCGTTGAGTTAGCAACCCGAATCGAATAAAAAGAGTATGTAGATACAATCAGAATCAAAAAAAAAGATTAGACAAGGCAATCAAACCGTTGAACTAAGAAAGAAAAAATCTAAAAAAAAAAAGATTTTTGAAATTGATTCGGAACATCAAAATGAATGGATGAGACGAAAATACAAGAAATTCTCTGATAAAAAAAAAGAAAAAGATAGAGAAATATCAAAATTTATAGACCACCTCTTATGTTATCGACCTTTCAATCAAAAAATCCTTTTTGTATCAAAGCGAATCCAACGAACCTCTCATTTGAATGATGTAAGGTAAAAAAAACCTGCGCTATCGGACAGAAAGAAATCGATCCGCTTATGACGACGAATTATATTTGTTCGATACACTGTTGTCAATATAAATGTTGAGAAAAGAATACAGCGGAAAAATTTCAATTTCAAGAAAAAACTTGTGTTGGATTGGCACTACATAGATGCAAAAAAGTTTAGATGGGGGAATAAATAAGGAAGAAGTAGAAAAAATATCGTATTCAATCAATAAAATAATAATAAGTAGAATAAACAAAATGGATTCCTTGTTTATTACTTGTTAGTAGAGTTCCGAGGAAAACCGCCCGATTGAAGAAAATGTCGGAATTTTCTATTTATAGGATCAACCCCCTAAGGTTTTGTCACATGTAATTCTATGGAAGCAGTGATAATGATAAATAGAATAGAGTCCCAAAAAGGGGGAAATAAAAAAACATAGTATAGAAAAGTTATACAAAATTATATACGAATCACAACCCCCTTTTATTTCCTTAATTTTATTTCGTTTATTTAATTGGAGCAAAATTACTTAAAAACCTCCGCCTTCTTTAAAATATCCCGAACAGTTCCTGTAGGCTGAGCCCCTTTTTCAAGGAAATATAGAATAGCAGGAACGTTTAAATAACTTTGATTCTTTATCGGATCATAAAAACCCACTTTCCGAAGATCTCTTCCTTCTCTTCGGGATCGAACATCAATTGCAACAATTCGATAGACGGCTCATTGGGATAGATGTAAGTAAATGAACAAGACCCCCCCTAGAAACGTATAGGAAGTTTTCTCCTCGTACGGCTCGAGAAAAAATGATTCGAGGTTTTGTCTATGTATAGAATTCTATAGAATTCTAATGAATGGCAAAAGAGTTGATAAAATAAAGTAGACTAGAATTTACCTCCTTTTTCTTTTCGTCCTTCCTGAAAAAAAGAAAAAATCATTTGTACTCATAACTCAAGTTGGATAATAGCTGAAAAGAAAATAAAATCTTTAGGCAATTTTTTCATTTATTGAATGGTCTTTAACCCCCCCTGTTTGTCTCGTTTAAAATAAAATACAATCTATTTGGATTCTTTATTCTGATCTAGTTATTGAGACAATTGAAATGGCGTTTCCTTGTTCTGGGATCCTTTTTCTTTGTTTTAAATCATTGGGTTTAGACATTACTTCGGTGCCTTCTTAATCCTTCCAAAATGGCAGCAACATACCCCTTTTGTGATTTCTTTGTATCAAAGATACATACGAGCGGTTGATTCCCGCGTGATACACTTTGAATCGAAAAAGTTTTTTCAATTCCAACAAATTTTCCTTTTGAATTGAAAACTTGCCCGAATCGGACCCTTTCAATTTCTATATTGATGATATACTTACGAAGTTGTTCCGCTTTATTGGCATTAACCCTAGATCCTTGCTCCTATGAATCAATAGTTTCTACTCGAGCTCCATCATGTACTATTTCCTTTACAACCCCAAAAAAGAGGGGTTCTAGCGGAACAGAACAAACGATGTCGAGCCAAGAGCACCTTTATTCCTATATAAAATAGAAAATGGCGGATGTAAGAATAAGAATCCACATCGGATCGTGTCCTTCAAGTCGCACGTTGCTTTCTACCACATCGTTTCAAACGAAGTTTTACCATAACACTCCTCTAATTTGGAACCAGTATGGAATTGATTCAATTATGGAATCATGAATAGTCATTGGTTCAGTCGGTACATAGACATATTAATCTATACTTTTTTCTTCTCTACGTAGAACGTAGATGGGAAATCTTTTTTTTTGAAGAAATCTTAGCAAGACCCCACCTTTTATTATATGAATGTAACATTTTTTTATAAAAAAAGGCAAACTAACAGAAATATAAAAATAACATAAATAACACAAATAAATGAATTTTTTTTACTCTGCATCTTCAAATGACTCAATAGGAGAGACTGACCCATCTCCCACTTCTTTGAATACCAAAGATTCAACTCATAAGAAATCATTAAAACCCTTTTCTAATCGATTTCCTATTTCAACATCATAATTTGAATAAAGTTTTACAGTAAAGACTTCATCGTTAAATATTTCAATATTTAACATTTTAATTCTTTTTCACAAAAACGAAAGACTGCTGTCACTGAAATAGAACGAAATCGAATTATAACACTACATACATATTAAGTTATTCCTCATTTTATATGTATTTTTTTACCTGAAATTGAGTAATCTTTCTGCAATCTGGGCATAAAGTGAATAAAATAGATGAATTACCCCCATCTCAATCGTTCCATAGATTTACAATTATTCATTAGAGCCAAACACAAAATACCTAAAAAGTTCAAAGAAAATACGTATGTAAGTTGATTCATTGTTAATGAGATTCGGACAGACACATATATTTAAATGAATACCTACGGTTGCGGATTAAGACCTATCTACCCCCCCCCCCGAATTCTCTGGGAATGTTGAATCAGAAATAAAAAGTCTACTTTTTACGGAAGGGGGCGGGCTGTATAGAGACAAAGACAAACAAGTCCAGATTAAGCCCGCCCCCCTAATTTTTTATTTTACCTATCTTAAGAGACTTAATTCCTGAATGTAATAACCCCCTCTTGTTTAGAATTCAGAGATCCAAAAAATTGGGCTACCTCTTTTAAGTTTAATGGATAGGGAATAATAAATCGGGAAGATAGGTTTTTTCTTATTGCGATTCGGATCATTGAAAATTCAAATAGATAGAAGACGGAAGGTTTTTCTAAGTAACTAACTTCCTTTAAACAGAACGTTATTTACAAAAGCAACCTTTACTCCGATAGAAGGGATATGCCCTGGGACGGAAGGATTCGAACCTCCGAATAGCGGGACCAAAACCCGTTGCCTTACCACTTGGCCACGCCCCATTTAGATTTCTATTCGACACTAATAAGGAATATTATTAGTATTGAATCTTGGTCAATTCCAGTCCAAATATATATAGAAAATCTTTCTAAAATAGATTAGATTCTTGCTAGGATTTTAACACGTGTAGATAAATAATTCAACAGAATTCATT